GCAATACTCAATAAAAGCAAAGTCAACATATAATCAAAAACAACCCACTCGATTTTTTAATAAAAATCCTTGGATTACAAATAAATTTCATTTAGGTATCTCCACATGTCATTTGAACTCGATGCAGTTCGGGTTTGTCAAAAAAAAAAGATTTATTTAGAGAATAATCAGAAATAGGAATCACATTCTATTCCATATTAGACCTTTAAACATAAACAGAAAGTTGTTTACAAGAATCTTATTCTAATCAAATTTAGATTTAGAATGAAATATGATCTGGGACGGAAGGATTCGAACCTCCGAATACCGGGACCAAAACCCGTTGCCTTACCACTTGGCCACGCCCCATTTAAATTTCTATTCGACACTAATACTAATAAAGAATAATACTAGTATTGGTTGATCGTCAATTCCGGTCCAAATATCGAATTTAGAGAATATATAAATTTAGAGAATATATTCTTGCTAAGATTTTGATACGTATATATATAGTTAGTATTAGAATAAAAATATAGAATAAAATTGAATTTATTGATCATTACATATAATTCAATTAAGATATTGTATGAAAGCCGAATTTCTTCTATTCTATTTGAGAATGGGAGGGGTTTTGATTGGGTGAATTCAATAAAAAAGAAGAATTTTGTATACCTTACTTTCTTCATTTTTACTTCATATCAATAACTCAATCAAAATGCAATTATCTCCAAGAACAAAATGTCTGTTATGCTTAATATCTTTAGTTTGATCTGTATTAATTCGGCTCTTTATTCGAGTCATTTTGTCTTCGCCAAATTGCCAGAGGCCTATGCTTTTTTGAATCCGATTGTAGATATTATGCCAGTCATCCCTCTGTTTTTTTTTCTCTTAGCCTTTGTTTGGCAAGCTGCTGTAAGTTTTCGCTGAGATCTTTAATATTATCCTAGAAAATTCATGATTTATTTCGAAAATTCTATCAATTGGATCAGATAAGTCTTACAATAATGAATCCTCAATTCAAAGAAACTCTTGGATAGACGCGAAAAATCTGAATCACCCCATTTCTCCATTCAGACCCCCCTTTTCTTTTACAGTGAAAGACACTAATCCTATTAGTATCAGAGTCTTCGAGAATATCTAATTTTGGGTATGAAATAAAATTTGAGTAATGAAAGACTCTTATGACAAAATAATTTTCATAAATTCAAAATTTTTCTATTTCTAGAAAGCGCTTCATTTCATGGTGTCAAAATAGGATATGTGGTATAAAAACAGACGATCTATTCCCCTTTTCCCAAAAAAATGATCTTGGAGATTGTGTAATGCTTACTCTCAAACTTTTCGTTTACACAGTAGTGATATTCTTTGTTTCTCTCTTCATCTTTGGATTCCTATCTAATGATCCAGGGCGTAATCCTGGACGTGAAGAATAAAAAAATTATTTGAAAATTTTGAAAGATAAATAAAATTCAAATAACAAAGTCATCGAGGGAGGCGGAAAGAGAGGGATTCGAACCCTCGGTACAAATAACTCGTACAACGGATTAGCAATCCGCCGCTTTCGTCCACTCAGCCATCTCTCCCAATTCAAAAAAAAATTTACTATGTTACATTACACATAAAGTAAGGATTAAAAAAGGCTTTCTTTCGATCTTTTTATTATAAATTTATAAATAAAAATAATATTATAGAAGAATATAGATTTAGATGTGTATAACTTTTATCAGCAATTCCATTTAGATAAAATTAGATAAAATAAAGTAAGAGCTGAAAGGATCCAATATAAAGAAAACTAAAAAAAGACTTATTGTTTTCATTTTGATCGAAGGGCCCTTTTTCTTTTACTCCCACGGCCGGGCTGGCTAGGTATTGACCTAGCCAGGCCCCTCTTTTTGTTCCAACGAATGATAGATAAAACTATTTATCGAATTTGAAAATAGAAAGACTTGTTAGTAAATTCAAACAACTCGAAAGTGTCATTTATTATTTTATTCTTTTTTTTTTACTTTAATTTAACTACTTTTTTTATATTTTTTAGAATACAAAATGGAATAGAATAAAAAAAAAAAGAAACTCTGGACTTTTACACAACGCATTTTTATGTTATGATTTTGGTGCTTTTAGTAAACCATCTCTATTAAAATTACTCCAAAGGGCTTCTTATTTCATTTTTAATTTAGTTATATTATTTAAATCTTCTTTTCCTGCTTTAATCCCGCAAACACGAAAAATAAAGTTAACGCTCTAATTTTCATGATTCATTTAGGATCCTATTTTGATTACGCCAAATTCCTCTGTTCGACAAAAGATCCATTTGTATACAATAATTAGATTGTAGCGGGTATAGTTTAGTGGTAAAAGTGTGATTCGTTCTATTAATCCCCTTAACTATTAAGGGGTCTTTCGGTTTAATTTATATTCCGATCAAAAACTTTTTTTCTTAAAAGGATTAAATCCTTTACCTCTCAATGACTGATTCGAGGAAAAATAGAAATTCTCGTGATTTGTATCCAAAGGTCAA